TGGAACTATGATGAACTGTTGTCGCTAAATCGAAATAGGACAAGTTCGCGGGAAGAACAAAATCATGTCCAAAATACGTATGAACCAGTTCCGCAAGTAGTCTTTGTATTTCCCCGTGTATGGCATCGCAAGATGCGTTCATAACGGAGACTTCCAGATTCATATCTGGCAGACTATTAAGTCTCGGAATTCTAAAAATACGATAAAAAACAAGAACCAGTAAGGGAGCTGCGGAAATACCTAAGAGCTCTATAAGCTCAGAAGTTATCTCACTTAGCAGTTGAATAACCAATTCATTCATAATACCCACCAATTCAAAAATTTCTCCACCCCGTAAAGCCTGTAGGATTTCTTAGAAAGAGCTGTGGTTGGTTGTTGACCAACAGAAAGGCATGGGAGAAAGAATGAAAAGCATTCTTATCGATCTTGAACAACGATAGACTGAACACTCACCCAATTTCGATAAAAGGTGAAGTCGAAGCTACTCGATCATTCAACAGGGACAGCAGGAATCTACGCTAGGATCCAACCTGCGCTACCAGCTGTCTTCTCTTATGCAATTTCTAGTTAGAACCTTTTTTACCATAAGAATCTCCGTTGGGCGAGAGCCCTTCTTTCTTCTACTCGGCACCGTCGGATCACTAGACAACTTTTTGTACAGTTGCATCCGTAGCGCTATCTATCTATATACGTCATTTCGTTCGCCTTTGTGGGCTTGGAAGCGTCATAGAATCCGCTTGACGCTTCGGGTAAAGGTCCACTTTGTCGCCCAATAGGGTGTTCTGGCCGTTCGGTTGCGTAGTGTTCACTCAGGTGTTGTCTACCCAGGTCGGAGCGGGAATTAGAACTTTGTTTAAATGGGTCCAAGTTTCTCAACAATTCTGCCTTTGGTTAGCGGGAGGGGCTCACCTGCCTTGATCATGCTTGGCCGACCTCTACTGATGTATCTGTCATTAATGGAAGCACGAGGGAACGGGTTTCATCGGCAGGCTTTTTTGGTTCGCAAAGCTTGCACTTCCCGGCGAACGAATTGAATGAATCATCATGAAAATGAATTCAACACGTCCGTTACTTAAATACCAGTAGGCAGTCAAAGCAGCTCCCCCTGCAAGCCGTATGGATCCCTTCGCTCGATCGGCGGGCTATCCTCCCTACAGAGTTGCTTCCGTTCGGCGTTCGGAACATGGCACCATTGGTTTAGAACTAGAAGGAGAGCTGTGCTGGCGGCATTTTCCATACACAGCACCTAGTGCCCGCCCGTAACGTCCTCTCAAGATGCATCTACTTTTCCTAGTAGACGTCTAATCCCATGTGCTGCTTACCGATCCTGTAGATCGATAAGCTTAGTACTGGAACGCAGTAGCTAAACTGGTAGCCTGGTTCATCCCTTTCGCTAACTTAGGCCCCAGAAGAATGGCTACCACCAGGAGCGGGCTGCCGAGCCGCCGAACATAACCACGCATGCGCGTAAGCAGAGGTTTCCGATTCAGCTAGCTACTTAGGATGAATCACACAGAGGCGATATCGACTTGTCTTTTTCTTCTACTAAAAGCCGCTCCTCCGACCCGGAGTGGATTCTTCTCCGCCGTATAGCTTCCGTCCTACAGCGGTCTTTTCCCTTTCATTTTCTCTTCCAGTTGGTTGTACCCTTTACACTCCCTTAAGAGTTACTGTCATCTGGATGAAGAGTAAGAGGTTTATGTACTACTAATCGGCTCCTTTCCTCTTTCCATCGACAGGTGTGTCTGGTCTAGTGACTCTCTTCCTACCGCTAGGAGTGAAAGACCATATTTCACGCCTATAGACGAAATATGTCATACCCACTCACATTCTTTCTAGTGAATAAGCAGCGCCGAGCGGGAGTGACATGACTTTGGCTATCTATGATGGTTCGGGAGTTTTTGAAGCAAGCAGTAGTAATAGTGCTGGTGAGCAGGAGTCAAGTAATCCGAACGTTGCAGTCTTTTTAGTTAGTGCTTTGGAAGTATCCATGGAAATGGATCTTTCAGTGCCCGGTTTCCACAATGCATTGCCCTTCATAGCTGCATTAGGAGACATTAGATAGACTCCGGTGATAGACTAAGAGAGTCAGCTAGGTAGTACACAATGAGGATTCCCCGCCTTGCTCACAGTATATGACGCGCTAATGATGTCTCCGGAACGGAGGGGTACTTTGGTGGAAGTTTTCTTAAATCCTGAGGAGTATCAGGCTTTCCTTGCAGAACTGTCGATGAAGGAAGCCTTATATGATGATTATATGGCTGCAGTGACGTTTACAGACGACGACCTATTATTAGGGACGACGGAGCATAATCGTCCTCTTTATGTCACAGGGACCAGCCAAGGAACCACAATCAAGATTCTATTGATTAACCCAGGTTCTTCTTTTGAAGAGCCTTATTCGGCTGAATCAGCAGATTGGAAAGGCGGGGATCCAGCTGTTTATCGGACAAGGATCGGCTGGCTGGCTTGGATTGTCTCGGGCTGTTAAGAATGATATAATTATAGAGGCGGAGCGGAGACTTTACATTCTTATGTTTACGAAGGTGGTTTGCCAGGATGATCTACTATTTGCATAGTTGGAGTGGAACGAAAGATGCGAGGATTGGGGAGCACCCAACTCTTAACGGGCGGCAGGGTGGACATAGCAAGATCGTCTTACGATAGGACTGAATTGGTTAAGCCGAATCTTAAACTACAGCCCTGGAAGGCTTGACTGGGGAACTACTCCCTGCAAAGAGCTCTTGCGAACGCTACTCCCACTCGCTAAGCAAATGTTCTAGATCCAGCTATCAGGAGGCAGGCCAGCTACGCCGGCATACGCAGGAATTCAATCGATGATGGCACCTTTGATCCCTTGTGGTACTCATATAGGGAGCCTAAACGTGGTTTTTTCTAGCTTAAATCAAGCAGTCTCAGACAAAAATCCTATTTTCATCACCTTTGCTTTAGCGGTGTACGTGCTTGAATGAGAGTGACTGTGTTCACTGCAGTATGTGATTTTATGGAAGAGAAAGGAAGGGGTTAGGGCTTTCGATCAGCGAATCGGAGAAGATAAGCGGGTGGAGAATGGAGTACGAATGTGTTAAGCATATGATCTCGTGTAGAAGTTTTTAATATATTTATTTGTTAGGCATTAATAGATAGGGCTAGTTGTCCAATTCATTCATGGATCACAGACGTCGGATGTAGTTTTTTGTGAGGTAGTCATTTGATCATTGGAAAAAAGCGAGGTTGAAATCTTAGTAAACGGTGCGTAGGAGTCGTAGTAGCAGTAGTAACCGTTAATAGAGCACTAGAGACTAGAGTAAGGTAAGGGGTGCAGCAGTAAGAGTAGCAGTTCCTCTCTTTCATGTCATGAAGCAACTGGCCAAAGAAGTTCCTCGGCTAGTACAAAATTAAAGAGCTAATCTAAAAAGGCTTCTTACTCAGACTGGACTCCTTTACTTAGTGGGTAGGAATGAAAGATCGAGTAGAGCTACCACTACTTGAGCTTACACCCGGACTCTTACTGTAGTCTCATTTCCAGTATCCATAAATACAAGTCCGTTTTTATATTCCGGGTATAGATTACCTCACGGGATGAACTTATTAAGTTATATTAATACCAGAATCGGGTGTTCAAGTCATTACCATTCAAGTCTCAAGCTTCCGGCAACCACTTATCCCAAGGTAGGTGGGAAATTCATTCCGGATGGAGCAAGAATATTCAATTTCGATTTTCTATTTATAGGCTTCGGCGTATGTAGATTCGGCAAATGTTTCCACATCTCGGATCCTGGGTTCACACTCTAGGAGTCCTTTTCTTCGGGAAGTGACGGATCAATCTTTCACTGAAGAGAGGAATTGGCACATTAGAATCAAAGATGAGCCGACTTCCTTATTATTTTATCACTGGCATTGTAAATGACTGGAAATGGCAGGGCAAAGACGAGTAGGGGCGGATGAAGATAAAGAAAGAGAATCCGCAGACAGGTGTAGTCTAATGACTTGGTTTCCAAGAAGAATTCAATCATAAGCATGGAATCGGACAAGCATTGGATTCTCGACCAGCCTTTTCTTGCTAACAAGCCATTCTAAAGTTCGATAGCAGCTTTTGGACGAATTCCTATTCCGGAAAGTCACAAGTCAAGTGTAAGTACTATTCGATTTCGTTCAAAGCCCTCCTACAGCTCCTGCTATTGCTAGAGGGATCTTCCGAGAAAGCGAAAGGCAACTCCCACTAGAGGAGTAATGCTATTCTTAGGTACACCTACTATTGTGTATCATAATCAGTGAACTTCTTGCTGAGATAGTATATGGCTCTTTCCTTCCTACCTGTTTCATCGTGCTGACCAAGGACACAACTCATGGATGCTACCATTACTGACAGATACATCAGGAAAGGTCGACCAGGCGTTGGCGGGGAGCAAGGAAAAGCTACTCTGTCTGGCGATTGACATATTCTTTTGATTGAGAGAGGGGAACCCTTACTACTTACTACTTACTACTTACTATATATAATATATAGAGTAGCGGGCACCATCTGGGGTCTCATTCCCCAGTACATAGGAGGGATATTCCTTCTTATGTAAAGAAGTTTTACTGAGCACACAACGTGTTTAGTGAGATGGATTATGCTGTCTAGCCATGTAGGACTAGTCTAGGCATAAAACACCGATGACGAAATTCTCTTGGCGAACGGAGCACTCCCATAGGTATGGGTTGCCCTTTGGGTAACCGTACATTATTGGACTTTCTCCACTGCTTTTCAATGGATTACTTTCATCTGAGATTTCTCAGGTGAGAGTAGTCTTTTGAAGACAGACCTGGTCGATACCAGGCACCAGCCCCTGGGCTACCAAGGTAGTCCATTAAGGCAAGGGATTTAAGCTTGGCAGAGAAATCTACCATTCTTATCTCCTGGTGTTAGTATTCCCTTGTCTATCTTCCATTGATTGGCATTGGAGTACTCAGGATCTGTCTCTGGAGTATTATATAATAGGAAACCCATCATGGGGCCTATCAATGGTACTTAACTTAGAGTGTAGACAGTACTTGGGCAGATCGAGAAGGTAATTATACTTATATCGATTATATTCATGTTACTCCATACAATAACCTATTTGGAGGTGGTTTTGAAACCCCCTACACTGTTAGTCGTGTGGCTAACGTGCATAGGCAATGTGAATTTTCGAAAATTAAAGTTACTGTACTTTACTTTATCAAAGCAATGTCCTACTGTTCTGTTGAAACTAATAGTTGGGAGCCACTGGCCCTTTCCGCATAATCAGAAGGGTTTGGGGTTCAATTCCCCCTAGTCTTTGACTAGAATCTCTTAATTGTTAGTGATACGGAATTTACAGTTTGGCATTTGCCTCTTGTAGAGTCAGTATTACTGGATCTCTTACTCAAGACTTTCTGCATTGTAGGATAGCTACTTTTGGTAGACTTTATGTTGGGTGATCAGGATTTGCACTTTATACAGAATCTAAATCTTGAAGATAGTTAAGATAGGATTCGAAGCATTCTTGGTTGCTTAACAGCTTCCCTTTATCGCTCCGCTTTATCTCAGCTAACCACTGGGTTAAGGTGTTAATAGAGACTAGATCCGTATAAGAACTTAAGTAGCCTCCTCCTTTTAAAAGATAGGATTCAAAGAGGTAAAGCTCCTCACTAAAATATTCTTTCGCTAGCAAAGCTTCTGAGTTCTATTCCTTCTTGCGTCCAATCTCAAGGATAAATTCAACCTAACTCGGACTAAGGGTCGAGCTAAATTGCATAGACCCTATTACTACTTGTACTTGTGGGAATTCCATTTAGGGCTTGAACATATGCTGTGAGATAGTCGCACCAGGTCTTGGAATCGGTATTAGCTCTGTTTTCGCTGTTCTAGAGTCGGTAGCTTTAATTGCTCGTGTTGAATCAGCCGGGAGTGAAAGCGATTCGGATGAAAGGTTCTCGCAATAGAAGCTCTGTACCAAGGGTAGAGGGGAAGTTCTGACTCTCGGTCTTCCGCAGTGAAAGAACCCTCGGCTAATTCAATTGTTTCAGCTCGAGCGAGATAATTAGCCTGTGTTAGCAGGGGAAGAAGCAAGGGATTACTTGCAATTTTAATGCCTTTCTTTGTGTTATACCTCTTGAGGTTAAACACAACCAAAGGGAAGAAAGAGCTATAAGGAAGACTGATTCACTCGCTTTCGAGAACTAAGATTTACAGCTTATTCTCCGTTCGGCGAATGTTCTTCATGTTCTTCCGGGGAATTCAACTCTTCTTTCATAGATTGGGAACAAAATAAGCACCAGTAGCGTATTGAGTTAGATGAGCTACATGAGTTTCATTAGCTCCTAGCGCAGCATATCTGAATTAACTATAGGGTTAAGAGTGACTTGCTTACACTGCTGAATAACCTTCACTTTAGCGAGCTTCCGGAGAAACTACATTCAACAGGAGAAACTAAACTTTGAATAGAAGGATCAGTGCCCGTAGCAGTCCTGGAGTTAGGTTATGATGGTCGTGATGAGCTCTACTAGAAAGAAAATCTCTTATAGAGTAAGTGCTATCTAAGGGGCTTATAAGCCCAGCCCTTGAATTCCGTTCCGTAGTTCAATCCGGAACTCCAGATGTGTAAGTAGCGGCCAAGCGGCTCTGTCCTTTTCAAAGAGGTTATCCTTCTCTGTCCCCGCTCTATAGTGTTATAGGATAGCTCCCCATTCAAGTAAGTCACTTTTCCCGGGTACGCGGTTGCTGTCTTCTTTCTAGCCCTTTGTTTAAGATTGGTAGCAGTCCCTTTTTAGCACCACCTTTCCTTTTCTTCTCTTTCAGCAGCCTCCAATCGTAGGCCAGCTGAAGACCGAATAAAGCAGTTCAAGCCCGCTTCTGATCTCAACAATGACATCTCAACGATCGCAATCCGTAGGCTAAGAGGAAAGAACCTGAAACCTTCACTTCAGGATAAACAGAGTCTCGCGGGGAAGCTGAGATGGCCGTGGGGGAGGGAGCTGGGTCCGTAGCTCATGTTCAAGCAGGGGTTTCTACGCCCGCCCAGGAATACAGATAAGGAAGTGCAGCCGAAGGTAATGCAATTGTGGAATTCCGTTCAAATAGAAAGCTTTTGCTTTTGGCCAGTTCAAGGTCAGTCGTGAGCTGTAGGCTCAGATAGTAGCGAACCAGAAGAAATTCCCGTAGTTGCATAAGGGGGACGTTGAAAACTTTCCAGCAGATAGTATTCACTACTCTTATCAAAACGAGCACTATACTCTTTCTTAGTTTAGGGCAGAAACATACTCAAGGAACGCAAAGCTAACCCTATTTATTTCATATTACCTCAGCTCAAAGGTTGTTTACTCAGATATTTCTTATCAAAGCGAGGGATTCGTTTCAGGCGAAATCAAATCAGAAGCGATTTCCGCTCTACCATTAATTTAAGCTATTTCCGCACCCCTGTCCGGTGGTTTGAGAAAGAAAGTCGAGACATTCAGAAAGAGAGTTCTGGCATTTCTAGCATTAGAATACGGTCCTAAAGATTCAATCTTTATGCTTGGCACGGAACTCTTGTTTCGAGTGAAAGGGAGAGCAGTGGCCCGCACCGCATTCACAGGTAAATTTCCCTCTACGGGGCGGGGTGTGGAAAGCACTATAAGTTAGTTGACTTCTCGACCAAAGGTAGTCTAGCTCACCCTCCAAGTAGGAATAGATTCTATGAGTCGTGATCCGGGGGCATTTCTAGCATTGAAAATCCCTATTCTTTATTCTTATTGAATAGTGAAAATAACTAGTTGAACATACCTATTCTTTTCAAGAATAGCCTCCTCTTATCGAAAAGAAGGGTCCGAAGAAGACAGAACTGGCCATCCTTCTCATCCCCGTAAGGAAGTAGAGCGCGGTGAAACAATTCCGTCGTTCAGTCGAAGGGTCCACGTTAAACAGATTGGGCTCACAGAATACTTCAGGGCTGGAGTGAAGAGCTTTGCCTGAGCTGAGCCTTTTTCCTTTCATAAGAGTCAAGCAAAGAAAATGGATAAACTTATTATTATGTATGGGCGTAGCATTTCATTTGAGTTTAACTAGCAAATGAGTCAATCGAACCGTCTCTTTGTCAGTCTCATAGCCAGCCATCTCTTTAGCGTGGAAATGGGATATCAGTCAATAGCTTCCCTTTATCCCGCCATTCAAAGAGAAATACCCGGCTAAACCCGATCCTTAATAGCCGGCGAGGAATTAAAGGAACTTTCGTCTCGTAATGATCTTATTCTATAGTCAGCTATCGTGCTTACGGTAACTAGTCTTGATGTCGAGAATCGTCTTCTGTTTGCAAGAATACGGAGGGAATAATTCAAGTTAGCTGACCTAATAACTCTAATATAGCTCTACCTTAGCTCCCCTTCCAAGGATCACTGCCTCATGCAGGTAGTAGATGAGGAAGAAACCTATGGTGAAACTCCTTCTGAACTCTTGGAAATGGTGGAGAGATCAGAGGAAAGGAAGAGTTTGAAGGAAAAGCTACTCTGTGTTAGCGGTCTTCGATGAACAGAGTCGGCTTAGTGAGAATAGCTCTAGTCTGAGAGCTTAAGCTATGAGTTGAAAAGTGAAGTATGGGCGGGGTCGTAGTTTCTTCCTATAGGCTAGCCCGTTACTCCCTTTGATCCGTCATTTCGGGCAGGAGATTGTGTAGAAAGGGGCTCTTCCCTTTGGCCTTGTTTGAATGCTAGGCCTCCCAAGTCAATGCCCTCTCTCGAAAGTGACCACAGAAGCATCTGCAGAACAGAAATGGAATCTCAACACAAGAAAAAAGAAAGTATACTAAATAGAAGTTCGCTCTGAAAGCTATAGATTGACTTCTTGCTTGCTGCGAGATGACAATAAGTTAAAAGTTGGAATGGCTATACGAAGAATTTGGAAAGGCTTTCATCGCTCCGGGGAGCTGGTTCTAAGCCTACCTTTTCCTTTCATAAGAACTCCCTTCTGATATTATACGGAGGCATTAGTTAACCCGGTGTATTCGTAGCAATAAGGCCACTAAGGTCCACCCCTGATTCACTTTCTGTTACGAAAAATATGTCCTCATCCTCTGCCCTAGAAAAGTGAAAGACTATCGGTGTAAAGACTCTCAGCTAGTCGGGAAAACCCCTCTATCTTTTCAAGTCCCATTCCATTGGTCGGCTCCCTCAGGTTCGGAATTCTTTCTTTCTCTTCTGGCCCTCCAACTGCTCAGATAGCAAAATCGTAAGGTTCACAGTCTTACCTTATTATCTCTTGGTAAGAGATTCAAGTCCTATTCTTCAGGGCTGTCCTTGCGGAAGTTGGTGGTTAGCTTAGCCGTACAATCGTGTAGTGAAGCGGATTTAGGGCTGGCTTCCTCCTGAGCTCTAGTTCACTTCCTCGGATTGAGATAGAGAGCCTACCGACCCTTACTCAATAGGACTCACTCTTAAGTGAGGTGGATTCGTACCTAGTGCAGGAAAGCTGCTCCTTATAAATAAGGGGGACTGACTTTCATTCCCGAAGGCTAGGCAGCAAGTGCAGATTAGTTGAACCGCGAGAGGAAACACATCATAAAGGCCCAATGCTCCTTTGCAAGACACATCAGGAAAAACTGTTCACAACTAACTGCTCTAGCAACGTTCTTTCCATCCATGCGACATCTCTTGCTTTGTTTGCTTTGCCTTGTTTTTGCAAAATGAATCTCTTACCGGCTTCGCAAGACCTTTCGATCTACTCATGGCTAAGCTCTATAGGTCCTTGCTTTCTCGATCCACTAACTTCATGATGACATTACCATTCTTCTATTGTACCTTTCCGGCGACACTGAACACCAATTCAATCTCGACCCAAGGTGGAGTCGAAACTCATTGATCATTCAACACGGACAGCTGGGATCTCCGCTAGGGCTTGAGTGCCTTTTGCTCAAGACGGTGATTCTTGCTTTTCTTGTCTAGTTCTGTTCTCTGGTCTTAGTTCCTGATCAACTGTAACCTGCATTCCTTAGCTCTAAAGCCAGTGAATGTGTAGCGAAAGAAGGACGGGTGTAGCGCCCGAGTGAGCGAGTCTTACTGTCTGTCTGGGGCTAATCGCTTGGACTCTTTCGTGCTATCGGTTGTAAAGTGCTGCTCAAGCTGAGCTAACTACAGGTCCGAATGAACTGGGACACCAGACCATTCTTATCTTATGCGGAAGCAAGCCCTTTTTTTCTATACGAGTTTTCTTCAGTTGCTTAGGGTGAGCAAACCATACCATTCACCTTCTAGCCTAGGAGTCTGTGGACATCCATTTACATCATTTCTTTGAAAAGCTCCGACTTCATTCTTTTCCTTTCCCACTTCACGGAAGAACCGGGAAAAGTAGTAGCCTAGGAGGATGACCCTTCTATCCAGAAAACTTCGCATCATGAGCAGTTTTCTCATACGGATAAAGAGGCTTTCTCATCCAATGCTATTCCGACCTCGCTTGGTTAAACTGCCTTTCATAATCCTCTTTTCTTCTCTCCTACTACGGTACGGCTATTTTAGATCGGAACGAAGAGGAGCCCGCCCTTCGCCCTTGGCGTAGAGTAAGCCGCCCGCTAGCCAGCCAATACCTCTTTTTTATTCCTTCTTTCTTTCACTTGGTGAACCAACATGTGAGTCTCTTTGCTTTATTCTTTCTCCCACCTGAAATCCCCCGATCGGGAGAGGAAGCGCCCTATTTACCTCTACTCAGACGGCTCGGGGACTGTGAATGAAGTACTACAAGATGAACGATTTCCACTAACAGTAAGAAAGGAACGGATAGGGAAAGATACCGAGGAAGTAGGAAGGATAAAACGAAGGCCCTTGATTGCGGGCTTTTGATGGATACCGAAACAATTTCTTTACATATGGTATGGCAGGGGTGAAGCTATCTAGGCGATCGCGAACTGCAAGAAAAGACCGTAAACAGGATTAGGAAAACTAGATTGAGGAAAAAAGAAATAATAAGATGCGGGAATGGCAAGTTCCCTATTCATGAAAGTAAAGACTTGGACAACCGGCCTACATCAGATTCATTCTTTTTGGGAATTCACCACAGCTGGGGGCGCACTGCCTTGCTCGACCAGCCCCTTGTTTCTTTTGATTTAACCGAACCCTGTGTTTTCAGGCATTACTAAACTCTTTCTTGTAAGTATAAGGATTGTAAAGTGTTCGTGGGACCTTGAACGTCAGGCCCTTTTGCTTTTGTGCCTCCCCCTAAGCTAAGAAAGAACATTTCTTATTGCTGGGCAAGGTTCCCGGGATCGTCGATCAAACGGATGAATTGGTTGATTCCCTTAGGTAGAACCAAAAATGAAACTTTACCTATTTATATATTCTATAGATATCTTCCTTTTCAGGACGAGGTTCCTATGAATCGATCCAATGGAGGCTGCACGTAGTTCAGGCTAGCTTGGTGACTGAGATTACTGGCTAATCACAACCAAAGAAAGTTTGCCGCTGAATTGGCTTTTTCTGGGGAAGTGAAGTTCGCTCTAGGCGAATGCTGACCAATAGACCTGAAAGAAGGCGGAAGGAAGAAGCCATTCATTTTAAAGAATGATGAGTCGAATTTAGCACTGGTTGACCGAAATAAATGGCTAAGGAAGCGAGTCGGGGGTTCACTCTTGGAAGTGTTGACAGGAGTGTGAGTCGAACGCCTTGCCGTAGCCCTCTATCCATTGTACCTCTACCTTGAATTCTCTTCCCACAGTGGTCCTCCTCCTATACTATATTATATAGAAAGCTGCTAGAAAAGCCATACAACTGCTATCAATGAACCAGCTATGCTATGAAAGTGGATGTATAGGCATCCTATCCCATACCCAATCCAAGAGAGCATCCTAGTGGGCCTCTTTGTTGGCGGTGAAGCAAGCAAACGTCTCATTTTGTTCATTGCGAGGTTAAGAAAGGGAGCCAATGAATCCGCGGAGAAGGGCCATAAGCAGGTCTTCTGTCTGTTCGATACTATTAGTCACTGGCGACTTTTCCTTATAACTTACAAGCGAGAAAAGCCCTTTGTAATTTAGAATTCCTGCCCCTATCTTTAGATTTCGCTTTATTCGCGAGTAATTTCTTATCCTTTTGGTCCCTTAATCGATGTCGGGACAGGTGGGGAACTCCCCATGGCAGGAGGAAAAAGTGTTACGGACACTGAAAGTCAAGAGTCTTCCATGGCTTATCCAGAAGCAATGGCCTGGCCTGAAACTGGCTTGCTAACAGGATCTGTAATAATGGTTTTGCACCCGTTTTGGCACTTGGCCCGTTTCAATGCTTGCACAAAGCAAAAACAAGGCCATCTTGGAAGGTCCAGTGTGCAATGGAAGTCAGGTAAGTGGATGGCACACAAATGAGAAAATTAAGAGATTACGGAGGTTCCACGTTGACATGTCAGGATTTGCTTTCAATAGCACGATTTTGTGGGATCCGAAGAGATGGCGGCGCCCAACATCACAACCCATTCGACAGTTGGATACGGTGAAGGAAGGTTTCCAAGTAAGACTTGTTTACTTCCAATATTTGTGATTCGCACAATGTTTGATAATATTTGTAGTTGCTTCCAATATTATATCAGTTATGCAAATAATCAAGTTATGTTTTCTTATACAATGCATTGAAATGAAATGATATCCCCAGGAGACTACTTTGACTTTTATAGAACAAGTTGTGGAGGATGAAGGCCAAATGGAGGGAACACCAGCTGGTTGTGCGAAAATAATGAAAAAGGCATCTTCATTTGGAAGCTCAGAATACTGTTTATCCCAAAGGATGGCTACTTCAGAAGAACCTCGTTGCTGCTCTACCACTCAAGTGATTGAACACGCTGGAATTTTTACCCCTGTGTTCTAGAGAGGTATGCTCGTGTTGTTATGAGATATACTTTGAACATTACACGCTAAGTTATCTTCTTAAATATTGAGTAGAGCACCTGCGGTGAAGTTAAAAGTACTTGTGAAATGCTTAAATATTGTCTCACTCGTCACTTCTTCCTTCGAACAAGTAAAGTTCACATGAAAAGGCACTAAGATTAAAGTGGGGGAAGAAACAGAGACATGGACAGGAACAGAAAACTAGAGTAGAGTTTGTCAACTTATGAAGAAAAAGATCTGATAACTGACATGCTATGCTTTTTCTATGGCAGCTATTTCGTGTTGGTGGCTTCCCCCGGGATAGATCTCAGATTCTTGCAGCAATCAGCACTAGGCAGCATTTCACACAGCCTCGGTGACCGGAAAAACATAGAAAATTGATGATTTTTTTCTTCCTATACTTAATATTCTTTTACAGAAACGAGATTTCGTTTTTGTTGTAGAGTTGCGGTGCTTGTTTTGGTTGGTTTTTGCTTGATGCAAGAAAATGTCTGCCAACAACATCCTCTCACTGATTGGAAATGCAGGGGGTCAGGATTGTTGGCGGATCCAGGGACCACATGTGACATAGACCATGTATGAAATTACAAAGCAACTTATCTCAATATAGTTCAAATTTCCATAAATTGACTCTGCTTTTATTTGGAGTAGCTGACCAGTAGGGATAATCCTCAAATCCCACTTTTTGTGGGTACCCTTTCTTTTAGCGGAGAAGGGGAAAGCGATAGCTACTCATGAGCAAGAAGTATCCATCCTTTTATTTCTTATATATTTAATATAAAGTAAAGAAGCAACAAAGTGGAATATAAAGAACAAGGGCAGGAGTGGCTAGGCCCGAAACGAATGATGAGCTAACAGGCTGAAACCTTCCCACTAATCTATATGAGGAGTGCGCCTATAACAAGTTCTCCAATGAGTTGATTTGTTCATTATAAATCCTTATTTTTGCAGTTTGTTTCGGGGCCTATTACCAGACAGAAAAGGGGGTTTATTTTCTATCTATTCCCTTTTTTTTAGTGCCTGTCTGCTCTTTTTGCCTGAAGCTTGAAAGCGGAGGATGCCCACTAAACTAATCCCGTGCTTGCGAGGCTGAAATAACGCTAAATATAGACTTAATAAATACCATACCCCTACGCTTTTCTAATCAGTGTCTTCCTAATTCATTACCTTCTTCTTCTGTCGATATTCTGTGCTCACAGCTTATAAGGAATGAGAATAGAAATCGGCACCCTTCCTGCTGTGAGAGCTTGACTTATTTTATTCTACTTTGCTTTTTTTTTTTAATTTACTGATGTAAAGTAGGAAGGCCCACGTAGAGGTTTCCGGAAGTTTCCGAGCGGTCATGCTTTACCGCCTTGTATCATTGGTAAGGAAGCTATGAGCTAAGCTACACTTAAAAGCTGAGCCCTTGGGAAACCATCTAATGCTTTACTAAACTAGCTACTGTATGGCGCAAAAAAGAGCTCGTTAGGATGGTGAATCCAAACGCTTGCGAGAAGGAGGAAGAGGTGCTCTTTGGGGAAGCACAGTACGATGAAAGTTGTAAACTGTAGGAATGAGATTCTTAAAGTTCATAGAAACTTTGATACTAATAATTGTGGAAATTCACTCAGTTATTCTGTTCTGAGTGCGCGGAATGGTGCTTTACGGCAACTATAGGTCTTCAAAAGAAAGCAAGAAGGGAGCAAAGACATCTTAAGAAGTCTGCCTATGGACTCTACTTCTAGCGACCTCTCTTTATTTAGGAAAATAGAAAGACAAGGCTTTAGCTTTTACGACGAATGGAAAGAATTTTCGCCCACGGTATTATAAGATATCAATACGAGAAAAAGACCCAAAACCTCAAGTGACTTGTAGACTTTCTGCCGAAAGCTCTTTCTTGCACTCAAGGGTTAAGATTAAGAGTTATTCCAAATATCCTTGGATTTGGAAATAAGAAACTACCTCCCCCCGTAATCCTATCTCTTCTCTCTTTCTTTGAGATTCGGCTAAGGGTGTGAGGGAATTGGTATCTGGGTGGAGTGTAATAGCCCCAAAGGGGCAGCCCTGGGCTGGGTACTAAAGTCATCTTTCTCTCCTAAAGTACCTTATCCGTCCGTACATCAGTTTAAGTCTTCGAAGCAAAGCAGTCGAAGTGGTAGAAGTCGGTATGTGGTTCGAAGTCTTCCATTCGGTCTGTCAGTTGAGTAGTCGATTCCGTCTGTGTGTGCTCCTTGCTGAAGTAGTTCATGTGCTTTGAGGTTGTGTAAACATTCCCGTATCGTGCTAATAAGGTGCCTTTTCTTATTCTGAAAGCTAGCCTTCTACGGCCATTTTCTTTTGGTTTAGTTCTTCTAGCTCCTCTCCGCGCTGTTCATTGGTCTGTTGCCTTTGAGGATCTCTTGGCCTATGAGGTTAGGAACTCTTTTCCCTGAGAACTACGTTTTGTTGGTCTTAGCAGCTGCAGCTTTTCAAAAGACAAATAGGAAAGAAAATCTCGTATGTAGAAGAATATCAGACGATTTTCATCTTGTTTGTCTTTTCTTTTGTCTCGATCTCAGGGGGTGGGATAACCAATCAATGGGGCTTGGGACCCCTATATCCCGATGTTCGAGCTTCTTCGTTCCTAATGAAATGGAGCTGCTCCTTGCCTACCTAGTAGTAGCTACTGGCCTCTGGGGACCTATGATCTCCCCTCAAGAAAGGGGGTCAGTTTTTCTTGTTTTCTTTCATAGAGGTGTGAGGTTAAGAATTTTCTACCTACTACCTCCTCAAGGATAGAGTTTTTTCCCTCAGAAATGATAGATGGCAGAGGACGGGGAAAACGGATACCTGCTTTTATTTGGTGTGCTTTCTTCCGCCATTTCCCTGTCTAATTGACATGGGCGATTGATTGTCTTTATGGATGATGCCTAAGCAAAGCAGTCTGTCAGAGCTGTCAGCTGAAGGGAACTAGTCCCCGACAATAGGCTACCACTTCCTTTATTGCTTGATCGGTTGTTGAAGACAGATAAGACAATCCAAACAGCTTTTGGGACGCGAAGGCTTATCCTCGAGCTGCACTACACCGGTGAAACTCATGTTCTCCCGAAGACCCACTCAATGCGGCTATCAGTGACTTTCGCTCTTGGGACTGCCTCTGACTCGTCCCCCCCGAACCCTAACCTCAATCAGTGAAGCTGGGCCCTCTCCTCTCCGTCTAGTAGAGTGGCATTTTGCTCCTGGTCTCTCGTTTGTGGTAACCGCTTTCCCTGATGCTATGGGATCTTTCAAACTCCCTCCCTATGGACCAAGTAAAGTGATTGGATAATCGATAAAGATCGTACCTCTTTGCTTAATAGGGGTAGCCCCTTCCCTCCATCTGGTCCACATATGGCTCATCTCCTTCTTGCCGAGTGGCTATCGCGCCTAACCTTTGAAATGGAGCTGCTCTGCTCCTAAGGCAAAAAAGGGTTGAGTTTCAAGGATATGAGTCAGGTAAGAGAGTTGCTTTTGCCTAAGCTGAGCTTTCTTTCATAGCTTTTGCTGGAAACAAAGACAGACTGAGAAGAATCCCTATAGTCGTAGTCATCGGGGGAACTTCCTCTATAAAGGATCATGTTCTCCCTTCTCTGTCCCAAAGTCAAGTTGAAGTAGAGAATCTCAGTTCTGTTCTATTCTAGTGGAAGCCTTTAGACTCTCAATTCCTTACTTTCGCCTAATCAAGGATAGAAAGTGGCACCTCCTAGAATAAAAAAGATAAGGTTCATCCCTCCTCACCTCCATGCTATGGATCAGAACCCGTTCTCTCCACTCCTGGTAGTCGAGTGGCTTATAGCTTCTGGGACAAAAGAAAGACATTTCTCTTCTATCCCTTCCTGACTCTGCATGCCCTTCCGCCGGAAGTCAGTTCGAAGGAAGTGGTCAAGTCTGAAAGAAAGCCCATTGGGCCTAAGATTCAGTTTCAAGCCCGGGAATCAATGCTAATTCCTCCATAGTGGGGGAAGTTTCAGTCTTTGTCCTGCTAGACCGAGTCTCAGTGTAAGTAGTTGTTCCAATCCCAATTGGTGCATTAACGTGCTGTGAAAGAGTTTCAAGCATCATCTCTTACTGATGAGGCAAGAAAGCCTTCTAATCTTCTACTGTATCCGCTGCGAACATCTCAGTAGGCTATTAAAGGTCCTATGATATTTCAACACCCGGTTAATCTATTGCTGTAGGATCTTCAAATCTATCTAGCTCAGGGGTAACATAGTAGAATGCATTGGAAGAAAGCCATGCCGGAGAGAAGGACAGAAGTCCGGCAGTAGAGGACTCTGTTCCCGGGCTTCTTCTGATTTGCTAGTGTTAAGCCTGGGAGATAAGTCATTCTAACTCTATTCCCACCCGGGTAAGGCATGAATCAAGGATAGGAATCCAAAGAGAATAGAATGAAATTGCTTTCCGATTCCTCATGAATTTAGTAAAGAATGCAGTCTAAGCAGCAGGCTAAAGCAGTAGGACTCGAAGAACTTGCATCGAGATTCCCTAGAGTAAAAAGTGAGTTCAAGAAAGTGTTCAAGGGAGGTCCGTCTAGTGGTAATAGTCGGGTTAACTAGTTCCCGGTGAATGAATTGAAAGAAAGGGCCGAAAGGCCAAACAAAGTCCCTTAGAATCTATTCCAATACCCAGGGCAGAACTACAACAAGAAGTCAGGAAGAAAGTAGGCTTATTAAGTTGTTGCCATACCGACCGGAGGAAATTGAGCTGCTATAAAGCATCAACTCCTAGTTTGAAGTATGGATATTCCCCTGCCTGAGAAAGATCAGCTGTTGTATCGGATTTCTAGTCAAGTAGGGGCTTCGGTATGTGACTAATGATGTCGCTATCCTTCCGTCAACCACAGAAGAAGACATGGCAGTTTCACCATAATCAATTCAAATTAGCGTGGCGTGCATGAGGTTTTTAATCCTACGATTTTGCTTTTCATAGATTCGTTTTTGTCTCGATATCAATCAATTTCTAAGAGAAAGCTAGTTGATCTTCAACTACATCATACCCGACACCCCCCTCTTCCACAACTTCTTCAGTCTCAATACGCGCTTCAGCATTTCCAATTTCCATTGGCGTCAGTCCTTATTCTTATATTCACTCGACACGGCTACAGCCATCAAGTCTTTCTTTTTTCCCGATGGGATAATCTGATCAAATCACTCAGAGACCTGTTTTTCGACTTCATACATGATCTCAGGGGAGAATCACTCCTAGAAGCATTCGATTCCCCGAAGGAAGTGCGATGGAACTCATTCATGGCTGGCTTTATTGCCGTTGGTGGTTGTGGCGGGAATGGGAATGAATGAGAGGGAAGGTTCCAAATTACATTTTTAGTCGATATAGACACCAATTTAATTGAATATGGGATCAACGTGCTTTCTATGCTATGATGTAAGGGATATGTGGGTTTCAGATTTTGGCTCTTAGTCTTGGGTTGTAGTTTTTATTTGAGCGGGGGCATCCTCAAATAAGAGCGAGGCCCGTCCCAGAAATGGGGCGGGGAAGGAGAAGTGGGCATGTGGGTCTCCTTCGGATTTCTATCAATATAGAAATATCTAGTTGCCTTGAAAACAACTTATTCTATTTCGAAGCCCTAAAAGTAAGAGTTCTCTTATATACGATACCACCTCCGTACTCTGATTCAAATGCGGCGGATGGAGATTTAGATAGGAATTATTTTTGAGCGGAGAAGTGAAGAAAAGGCAAATCTTTGAGAAGGAAGAGCGCTATCCTAGTCAAGAAGAGAAGTTAACTCGATCTATTTAGTTGCCCGAAGCAAGAAAGGAAGAATTGATCTTTCCGTTTTCGATTGATATCTTAGGGCAAAAGCCCATAAAGGATGACATTCCTCTTTTAAAGCCCTTACAGCAGCGAGAGAAAGTATAGTCGTCTAAGTAGGCTTGTAGTTACCGGTTACATAATTCCCATCAGTTGGATCAAATGGCCGGGAACATACTATAGAAGAAGGTACGAAGGACGAAATGCCTTAGAAGAAGCTACTTATGAGGAAATGCCCTAGGAAGATGAGACTTTAGCTGCTAACTGCTCAATAGGATCGTCAACACATTAACGGATGAGTAAGACTGGAGCAGTAGGTTTAGACTCTTTCTTTGATACCAGCCCGACCTTCTTCATAGAAGGCGTAAAAAGGCATTCTATTGCTGTTGCCATAGCAGCAGGAAAAAGGCATAAACTTCTTCTTGCCATCCTGTCATGAGAATTAGAAGAAAGTCGTCTAAGTAGGCTTCTTAAGTTACAGGGGAGGAAAGCAACCGTAGAAGAGATTCTTCTACTTTATCCGGATCAAATGGAACTTCGAACAAGCGTAACTAAACCAATAACCCTCTAGCTGCTACACCCATTGATTCTCTTCCCCTGGGAACTGCCTATTTCATCAACTCCTTCTGAGTCAATGCCATTGAAAGGTAAGAAAGAAAAGAAGTTTCCGATTCCTTGTTCTATTTTGAGTTACACGGGAGACCTGATACAGAGTTGAAAGCAAGGAAGAAGAAGACCAATAGAAGGCCATTTCCCCTCCGCCATAAAGTCTCTAGATAGCTTCTTAGCGCTTAGCTACTTTATCAGCTATAGTAAATGCCTTAGGAGTGAAAACCAGGCAAAGTCCTTACCTTACTTATCCGCCCCTATATTTAATATTGGCACGCCCATGATAGAAAGCCTAGCAACGGGCAATGAAAAAGATCAAGATCAGACTTATGAACAGAACGGACCTATTGACCGATATGGATGGGGAAATAAAGAAGCCAGCACTAGAACGAGTTCAGCCGCTTGACCATCGGGATAGTCTTCGGCTGACGACTTCATTTACGAGGAATTAACGGAAGAAGCGGATCGCAACTCAATTCCTTGTGACATTGAGGTTGAGGAGCGAAAGGGATAGGCTTTGAGCCGCTTCCAGTAATGGGAGGACTCGCCTTTGTCCTTACTTTATTAAAAAGGGAATTCCCAGGTGTTCATTCAAGCTCCTATTTCGAAGTAAGCCTATTGGTTGTTTCGAAGCTTAGTAGCTAAAGCGTACTTGTTTGTGCGTGTTGCTTACTTGCGTGTGAAAGGGGGTACGCGGATTCGGGTTGCCTAAGTAGAAGGCATGGAACTTTCCCTTGCGATCTTGTCTTCCGGGCGCACGGAGAAGGCTTTCGCGGAAATAGGCGAATGCTATGCCTAAAGTAAAGGTAAGTAATATCAAGGCCCGGGCATTCTTCCAATGCAATACCTTCTTCCTTTACTGCTTGACTTTGTTTGCCTATCCACTGTTTGTTAAGGGCATACCCCTTTGTCTCCGCTCCGGTTCTATTGACTCAGCTCTTGGGGATATCATAGGAAAGAAGGAAGCGAGCAGCCAGGATAGAAGAACCAAGGGATTCAAGCCAAGCGAGCAACCCGTGTGAATAGAACGAGCAAAGGAAGTGCATTAAGCATTCCCTTTACTTGAAAGACTCAATCTCAACGGATAAATAGCAATGCAAGATGCAATGATGCGATTCTATTCTAATGATATAGCTAATGAGAAAGCATGAAGCAAAGCAGTACTTGCTGCGAATACCTTCTTCCTCTGCATAGGGGAATGCCACTTGATCAAATAAAGCAACTGACATAATTGATGCATCTCATGCCCTCTTTGAATGGCTTGTTCAAGAATGGATTGCTGTTCTTAGAAAGAATAAGCTCTTGGTGAATCCAATCCGGACAAATGCTATCGAATCAGCTGCTTGAGAATACCCTACTTCTGGTTCAGTCAGTTAAGAAGAAAAGAATAGGTTTTTAGAGGAAGACAGAAGGAAGTTTCAAGAGCCTAGATCCTGAGAAAGATATCGAAGCAGCGGACCTTAGAAGAAGACAGGAAAGGATGAGATGGCATCGAATGCACTCTTGTAAGGGATTGTGCCAGAAAAGGTATCCGTAGGACTAGCATTCGTAGTAGGAGAGGGAGTCCATCTTTCATTTCTAAGCATGGCATCAGTATCGGAGGAGGTTATGCCGTAGCTGTAGCAGTAGCTGTCACTGGTCTTTGAATGAAAGCAGGAAGATCCATAGTCAAATCGAATCGGATTGATGCTAAGGAATCCGCGTCCCTATCCCTTGAACTGTTGATGGGAATAGTGCCTCACCCAATACTTCATGCCAAAGGAGGAAGCAAATGACATACTTAACATAGTAGCATGGGACTCGACGGAAGGATCAAAGCTACCACAAGCAAAGAAGGATTTCTATTTGAGATTGATTTATAATCCTTGATTTTCCTCAATAGGAACGGAACTGAAAACAGGTCTAGTACGCCAGCCGATCTTCTGCGGATTTCCCGATAACGCTGGATGAGGTCTTAGGGAGTTTAGTTCCTGCGATGACCAGTAGCCCTTCTCTTCTATTTATCGATTCAAGGTCCCGCCAAAGCTTAGGCAAAAGCCCAATAAAACAGAAAAGAAAAAGCAATGACTATACTTTGAGCCCAGCGAAAGTTTCAGTTTCAGGCAAAGAAAAGGCATTTTAGGTTAGGAAAGAGTCATTCATGTAATGTCCGCCTAGAAGTTCAAGATAAATTCATTCTTTTCAGGTCAGAATCTGATTGATTTTGCCCTCCCTCAAGTGGTATACCCAACCGACATGTGATATTGTATTTTAGAGATTGTCTCGGGGAAGAAAGGAACTGAGAGAACAGAAGAACTTGATCTTAAACAACCATATGCTATTTGAATATCTGCTTTTGACTTTGAGGGCAGGTTTCAGGAAATGAGAGCATTGACATGAAATCTGGCATATTCTCTTACGAAATTGAGTTCTTAGGTCTCAAAGCCTGATGGATGCGTTGTTACATCCACTGACTAGCCTTTTGTAAAGAAATTCCTGGTAAAGTCCATTTTTGTTCAAATCTCTAGTGTAGTGGCTGGCTGCTTCCTCTACAACTACATCATAAGAAGAAGGCTAAAGGGGAAGGCGAACCCGAAATCCGACCTGGCTGACTTGATTGTTTGTTGAGCTTGCCTATTTCCTTGCAAGCAAGTGATTTCATACCATAGCTACTTCTATTTTTTATCTGAGACTATCTCCGTAAGACCAATAAGAATGCTGTCTCTGATCGCTGGGGACCCTATACAATCTTCCCTTCTCTCCTTTCAGTCGAGCTCATAAGTCAGTTCAGGAAGATTAATGTCTTTTTGCCCTAAATCAATTAGCTTGTAGATTTTCTTTTTTTGAGTTTGTTGAGGATGACGAGCTAGTCAGTATCCCGTCCCTCCCTTCTGTATAAATACTAAGTTGCATCCTTAAATCCTAGCATCATGAGGGCGTAATCACTCTTTACGCTCACTGGGATCTCGCTTGGAATAGAACCCTATCGCGAATAGGAGAGGGCCCCAAAAAATACCTTTAAATTAAGCCCTTGCTTGTTCCTTCAGCCTTGGAGCACCGCTTGATTGATGAGAATGCCACCACCTTGCAACTAAGAGATGGGTAAAGTCATTATGTGAAGAGAGAGGGCTACTCTACCACGGAGTCTCTCACCCAAGAGTGGCATTAGTTGCCCCAAAGGAAGTTGCTGAAGTCCCTACTTCAGTTCTTAGGTAACCTAATTACCTACTTCTGCCGGCGCTAAAAGGGAGAGAGTCCTTAGAGTCGTTCCAAGGCCAGTGGATCCGGTCCCGGGTTCAACCATACTGCGAATTCTCAAATGTTGGGTAAAGAGGAGCGCCCCACGTCGCTCTCACCATCTTCTTTGTTCTCTTAGCGCGCTTCACTTTATCTAAAAAGGGGTGAGTACGATATCTTTATAACAATGGGAGTCCCGGTTCAATTCAATGATTGTAATTTCACTTAGTTGCTCCCACAGATAGAAGAACCCCATCATTGGGATGCCAGACGATGGGTTAAGCTCCTAAGATCGATGAAAGCTTTTATTTTAGGGTCGATAAGGGTTTCAATTTCCCAGCTCTATAAGAGGATCCCTTGCGTGCTATGTATACGGGTCTCTCAAATACAAGAAAATTAGATCAAGCAGGAACCCAGCATGGGAGTCTTATACTTTTCGACTTGGGAGATTGCATAAGGAGAGCACCCTTCTTCTACCTCGGTGATTGAAAGGGTTTGGGATCAACACGAAGGCTATTTGACGCACTGCTGAGCGTAAGCATCGACATTTGATAGAGGTCAGTCGGGCCCCGGCCTTATTATTTAAAGTTAAGCTGGTATGCCTGCTAAATATTGGCTTGAAGCTCTCCATTTTGCAGTCTATGTCATGAATAAGTTGCCAAGCCGTACAATTGGATATAAGTCATATAGGTATAGGGATATTTTGACTATATTTGGCTCCTTCCCGGCCCGGAAGTTCGATTCTGGCGACTAGCTTCTACCGCTAGCGCTTGGACTTGGAAGCGCTACCTTAAATCAATCAATTTTTGAATGCGCTTACCGAGGAATAAAAAGGGAGGACAGGTTGGTTCGAGGACCCGTTGGTCAAAGGAAAGGGGGGGTCCTTATTCCGGGACGGAGCCGTATGACGCGAGAGTGTCACGTACGGTTCCTTTGAGAAGGGTGTGATACCACCACCTATCAGGCCCGACGAGCGGTCCACGGAGCTGCATCCCTACTCACCTGGTCCATGCACATCGCTCTCTCCAGGAGGTTGGCCGCCTATCCTAAGCCTAAGTATGAGTTGGGAGAGAAAGCAATGAACGGTGAAAAAGATTTCCTTTAATTTGTGTTTGGTCGGACACTTTCGAAGCATCTGGTTTTTTGTTTTATACGTTAGCCAATAAGTAAGTTCATTTCCACTTTCTTGACATCAAGTAAGAAGAAGAAGATCAGATCGAATCGATTACTACTATCTATCGACTTGCTTGCTAAGACTTCCCAATTAGTCTAGTATGTCTCAGTGCTAGCAAGCAAAGCTGTCTATGAATTACTTTATTTAACATAATAGATATCTTTCCTCTAATTCCTCAGAGCAGTCGGTCTGTGATCCTTTTCGGGGGTGTTTACACGCGCGAGGCTTTGCTGCTGCTGGAGTACTTCTATAGGGTTCTTAGGCGAAGATTCCTATTCTTTTTTTTCTATCATAGTGTGCCATTCCTTCTTTCTTTACCTAGCCCAGCTGTATCCGATCTATCTATGTAGTGGTCGGCCTTCTTCTTGGAATCCGGCTTGGGTCTCCTCGACTATGGTGAAAGACTGACCACGCTCAACAGCAGAGCATATATCGAAGGATAGCATTCGCCACACCAACCCTCGGTCCAGCCTCATTTTCTTGGTACGCTATTGTCGTCTGCTCGGCTAGCTTGGTGGGCGGGTAAGCGACGAGGGAAATTGCCTCAATAGAACAAGTTTTTATTTCCAGAAAGATCCCCACGCTGAGGGATGAACCTCGCCAAATGATCTTATGGATCACCCATTCCATCTTTTAGGTGAAATTTGGGCAATATGTATCCCGCTGGGTATGGCTCGTAGTAAACCTCTGTAAGATAAGGAGGATCATAGGGTAGGTAACCTTTTCACCATTCTTTTAGAATGGTACCTTCAAGTAAGCAGGTCTCTTCAGGCACTCCCACAAGAGAGAATTCATTTTAGCCTCTGAGCTAGGATACTCCAACAAGAAGAGCCTAACCAGGCCCTTGAGATAACAGCCCATACCATAGGGTAGCCCCTACGGAGCCAAAATGAAAGGCCTTCATCATAGGCTAGCATAGCAGACAATAACGCGAAATCCAATCCAGGAAGGGGGAATGAATGCCAAATCTGAAGCAAACCGAAAAGCTAGTTCCCGTGGAGTGAGTCTAGTGCTTCCCTTTAACCTAGAAGCACTCAGTGAGCCTTCAACAATGTCCTTCCTGGCCTGTTTGTTGTTTGAGTTGACCGAAGGCGGCGGGTGGAGGGAACCAAAGACGTTGACGATCGATTCCTGGAAAAGGGAGCTGTTGCCGACCCTTACACCATAAAAAGAATACCAGTTTCCGATCGGACAAGAGAAGCAACTAGAGTTGACTTTTTTGTTAGACCGACACTCAAGACCCAGTTGCGAGCAATAGCGTCTTACACTTTCCCAAAGACCAATCGCCATAGTCTAATCGATTGAGGAGGACAGCCAATGACCGAGCTTGAGGTGGGAATAAAGAGAATATTCTATAAATAATCCTCCTTTTTTTTATCTCCGCAGAAGGCCTGAT